CCTGAGCTGCCATCCACGCACGAATACCCTCGTTTAAAAGGATATTTTTGGTGTAGAAAGTCTCAAATTCAGGATCTTCCGCTGCACGGATTTCCTGGGAAACGAAGTCATAGGCACGTAGGTTCAGAGCCAGGCCGACTACACCAATAGCACTCATCCATAAACCGGTGACGGGTACAAATAGCATAAAGAAATGTAACCAACGTTTATTGGAAAAAGCAACACCAAAGATTTGGGACCAAAAGCGGTTAGCAGTGACCATTGAATAAGTTTCTTCAGCTTGAGTTGGGTTAAAAGCGCGGAAGGTATTTGCACCATCACCGTCCTCGAATAGAGTGTTTTCTACAGTCGCCCCATGAATAGCGCATAGCAGAGCCGCGCCTAATACTCCGGCAACTCCCATCATATGAAATGGGTTCAACGTCCAATTATGAAATCCTTGGAAAAAGAGGATGAATCGAAATATCGCTGCTACGCCAAAACTCGGCGCAAAGAACCAACCAGATTGCCCCAGTGGATAAATAAGGAATACGGAAACAAAAACAGCGATTGGAGCAGAGAATGAAATTGCATTATAAGGCCGCAATTGAACAGACCGAGCAAGTTCAAATTGACGTAACATGAAACCTATTAGTGCAAAAGCCCCATGGAGAGCGACAAAAGTCCACAGACCCCCTAATTGACACCAACGAGTAAAATCCCCTTGCGCTTCCGGACCCCATAGTAGCAACAAAGAGTGTGCTAAACTATTGGCAGGGGTGGAAACTGCCGCGGTTAAGAAATTACAACCTTCCAAATAGGAACTAGCCAATCCATGGGTATACCAAGAAGTTACAAAAGTTGTCCCTGTAAACCAACCCCCTAAAGCGAAATAAGCACAAGGAAAGAGCAATAGGCCGGACCATCCTACAAAAACGAAACGGTCCCTTCGTAACCAGTCGTCCATAATATCAAATAGATCATTTTCTTCTTTAGTAACTCTACCAAGGGCTATAGTCATAGTGATCCTCCTATTCAATTACTTCAACCATTTCCGAGCACCTCATATCACTTCCAAGGCATACGATAGTTTAATTATCTGTGGACGATTTCTTTCTCGTTCAATGCCCTTTTTCAATGGTCTCGAAGATAGAAATTTTGCATTTTTATCTATGGGGTCACAACCGAGGTCGTGGTAAATCCATGAATTTGATTCGATTAGTTTTTCTTATACTATAGAAATAAACATTTGAATTCAGCATTATTCCATGACTCCTATTTCAAAGCCTACCCTTTAAGTAAGGGAAAAATGAAAATAAAAGTAACCCCTTTTTTCCCACTCGCTCTCTATTGCATGGGTGGAAGAACAAAAATAGGATTCTGAAAAAAAAGGAAAGATATTGAAAAAATGGACTTTCGAAATAAAATTTTATGTGTAGCGGAGAGGAGTTGCGATTTTTTCTTATTCCTATAGAACATCTAGTAACAAGAATAGGAAATCGTAAATAGCGAAAAATTCTTGCCTTGCACGGTCTAAATCTAAGGAAATACAAAAAATCCGCTTATACAATTTCATCTACATCGAATTTATATATCAGAATAGCGGATAGAGGCATCATTCAAGGAGTCAGGTCTACTTACTTTATATTTCTTTCCGATTTTATGGTGGGTTTGATAAGAACCCTTTTTGCTTTGTTGATAAATAATCAAAAAATAGTTTTTGATTTTTATATAACCTGCTTGTTTTATTATAACAAACAAGTCCTATATGGAAATGCCCGCTGAAGAGAAAATATATCTGATTGTTTCTCAGCCAATATCGCATTTTAGAAAGAAAAAACAAGAATTTTCTTCTTTTTTTTATTAACATTAAGAAAAAAGAATATAACTAAAATGGAATTGGCAATATAATTTTTATGGACTTTTGAAAGAAAAAGGAAGGATTTTTTGCAATCGTTATTTCTTGCCTCTGTCATATCACGGAAACCTTTCGATTTGGAACGGGGAGAGATGGCTGAGTGGACTAAAGCGGCGGATTGCTAATCCGTTGTACAATTTTTTTGTACCGAGGGTTCGAATCCCTCTCTTTCCGCCCCCTCGGATCATTTGGGATTTTCGAATTGGAAGGAATTCTGACCCCCGGATTTTCTCATAGATAAATGTACGAAACAAATCCAATTTGTAAGAAAAAATTCCAAAAAAATTTAGATTTTTACTCCTCACGCCCAGGATTACGTCCTGGGTCATTAGATAAGAATCCAAAGATAAAGAGGGAAACAAAGAATATCACTACTGTATAAACAAAAAGTTTGAGAGTAAGCATTACATAATCTCCAAGATTTTTTTTTAAGGAATAGATTACCAATTTTTCCTTACTACACAGATCCATTAGGATGAGTTTTGTTTATTTTGACACCTAAAAATGCAAAAATCAATTCTTGCAATTTTTTTTCAAGAATTGATTTATAATAAGCACTCTTATCAATATCCAAAACTAGGTTAGGTATTGTGTGGGTACCTAAAGGTACTTGCTCAACGTAGGTGCAGGGGGTAGAAAGGCTGATCTAAATTTATTGCTGCAGCTATACATTCAATGTAGAAGAATTTGAATTTTAGAATCGAAGGTCCATAATATAAGATAAGACTTCTCGTCTTTTATCCATTTTTAGAATTTTTTTGGAATGAATATATCATTCAATTTGGCAGACAGAGTAGTAAAGATTTCATCGAAAACTTACAGCAGCTTGCCAAACAAAGGCTAATAGAAAAAAGAGTAAAGGTATGACAGGCATAAAATCCACGATTGGGTTGAAAATGGCATAAGCTTCGGGCAATTTGGCGAAGAAAAAACTAGTAGGATAAAGAACAGAATTAAAACAGATACAGGTTAAACTCAGTATATTAGGCATAACAAGCATTTCGTTCTTGTAGAGTAGATAATTGGATTTTGATTGAGTTATTTTTCTAAGGGAAAAAGGAAAAGGCGGATTCAAAATCCTTTTTTCTTCGGACTTTCCCAAACGCAAAATACCTCCTTGTATTCGCACTCTCAAATGAGAATGGAAGAAATTCGACTTTCATATAATATCTTAATAGAATTCCATGTAATGATCAATGCATTTTTTTGATTCTATATTATCCGCATGTCTAGAATCCTAGCAAGAGAGTATCCCTCTTTTTTTATGTAATTGAAGTGGGATTGACGAATAACAAAACAAATAAACATAATAGTGTTTATTAGTGTCGCATAAAACCCGAAATGGGGCGTGGCCAAGTGGTAAGGCAGCGGGTTTTGGTCCCGTTACTCGGAGGTTCGAATCCTTCCGTCCCAGATTTTTCTGATGAAACGAAAGATGAAATCGTATTGTACCCCGCACGAGACAAAAGAAAGTTTATTAAAGAGAATAATTATCTCTTATGAACTCTTAGATTAGATGCATTTGTAAGCATTTATTTTCTTTCTCAGAAAACATAATAAAGTGTCAAGTCCAGTCAAATTGAATATCCTTATTTTCATGAAAAATTTGGTCTATACGTAAAACACTGTATAAAAAATGAGACCTATCCCTTTATGATAGAGATAGATTTTTGTTGTAATATAATTATATTATTAGCAAAAAGGTTCCTTCTTTGGTTAAGGGAAAACGATCTCAATCTGTGATTCTTTAAATATCCAGAATGATCCATTCTGGTAAGGATAAGGTAAGAACTGTTCGTTGGATAGAATGGGTTCAAAAAATCATACTTCTCCTAATTTTTGATTTGGAGTTGCTTCTTTTAGGTAAAAGAAAGAATGCTATAAGTAAAAGCAAAGACTTTAATTTTACTTTACACGAAATTTGTTTTTTTTTTACTTCATTTTTTTCTTTCTTTTGGTATTCGAGTCGAAGAATTACGAGAATTCTATAACTACCAAAAAACTTTCAATCTTTTCATTGGAATAGTTTATTTAGTTAATAGTTAATTGTTTTTGTTACGGAAAAATATATTGCTAATCTAATTCTAATATAGTAATTAAATTAATTAAAAATTTTTTTGAGGTTGATAGTTTATTTGTTGGAGAAGAGTCGATCCTTCTCTTCCCATTTCAGGATTGACCATCTCGAGTCCTCTGTTGAGGATAGAAATTCCATAATAAATAAGTCTTAAGCAAACTTGTTTATTCGTCTTTTTCGAACTATGTTTCCTTCATATCATATGATAGAATATGGGTCTAAATAAATTAGATCTTTGCGGAGTCTTTCCCAATAAATACTTATTTCTTTTATCCATATTTTTCCATAGATAGCAAGTTTGAATTAGTATACAAAAAACTAAACTAAACCAATGACTATTCATGATCCCATCCATATTGGATCAATTCCCTATACCACTTTGCAATGAAATTAGAGGAATGTTTGTTATGGTGAAACTTCGTTTAAAACGATGTGGTAGAAAGCAACGTGCGACTTGAAGGACATGATCGATTGTGGATTTTGCTATCCATCATTTTCCATAGTAATGAAAATGCTCTTGGCTCGACATAGTCTGTTCTATTCGTCCCGAACCAAATTTGCGCTGGTTTGTTTGTAAGTAAATAGTACACGATGGAGCTCGAGAGGACAGAATTTCTTTTTTATCAAGGGAAAGAATCTAGGGTTAGTGAAAACAAATAAATTAGGCCAACTTTGTCAGTCTATCCTTAATATAGAAGTCTAAAGGTTAAAATAAGAAGAAAGTCCAATTTTGGAAGATTGGAAAAACTCTTTCAATTAAAAGTCTATCAAAATCAATCGCTCATATTCGATTTCTATAGAAGAGGAAAATGCTTTATCGAAGGAAATAAGAAAAAAAGGGTATGTTGCTACTCTTTTGAAAGAAAAAAGAATAGGAATTCCCGAAGTCATGTCTAAACCCAAGGATTTCACAAATCAAAGATAAAGAATTCCGGAACAAGTAAACGCTATTTTCAACTCTCTCAACAATTCAATTGTCTCAACAATTGAATTGGATCAGAATAAGGAATAAAAGTCAATTCGTTCGAGATGAGACAAAGAAAAGAGTTTAGAGACGACTCAAAAAATTTCGAAGGATTTTTCCTTTTAAGTCTGTCAGTCAAAATTAGCCAACTTGAGTCATGAGTATAAATGAAATTTGTTTTTTCTGTAAGGAAATTAATGCAAGTCATAGTCTAATTTCTATCTACTTGTATTATAGACAGAAATTCGAATCATTTTCTCGAGCCGTATGAGGAGAAAACCTCCTATACGTTTCTAGGGGGGGCATTGTTTAGCTATATCTATCCCAATAAGCTGTCTATCGAATCGTTGCAATTGATGTTCGATCTCGAAGAGAAGGAAGAGACCTTCGAAAAGTAGGTTTTTATGATCCGATAAAGAACCAAACTAGTTTAAATGTTCCAGCTATTCTCTATTTCCTTGAAAAGGGTGCTCAACCTACAAGAACTGTTTATGATATTTTAAGGAAGGCAGAATTCTTTAAAGAAAAGGAAGGAACTTTGAGTTAATTGAAGAACTAAATGAATAAAAAAGTAGGAGAGGGATCACTAGTGTCCCTCGTTGTCTAATTATTTAGACACAATTTGCCTCTTTCTTAGTCCTATTTTTGACTGGATTTATGTCGTGCCAATCCAACATAAGCCCTTATTTTATTTACTTTTTATATCTAATTTGTTTTTTTACCATTGTATTTCCATTGACAAAGGTCTATTGAACAAATAGAATTTGTAGATAGATAGGTCTCTTTATCCTCACTCCATATTCGATTTTTCTGCCTACACTTCGCTCAAATGATAGGGTTGTCCCTCTTGCATGTACTCTCATACAAGATTTATTTATTTAAAGTTAAAGAAATATAAATTGCTAAAAAAATGACAATTTTGCCATCGTGATTGGAGCCGCTCTTTTTTTAACCTTAGTGAAATTTAACCGAACCTGTTCGTTTTGGCATTTGAGTGTTTTTAATGGGGGATAAAATCTTTCTTTTGATGTCTTGCTAGTTCAATGTTTTGACAGGAGCGTGCGGTGTAATTCCATTGATTTTTGGGTTTCGATCGTATCTAAGATCCTATTTTATCTGGGTTGCTAACTCAATGGTAGAGTACTCGGCTTTTAAGTGCGACTATGATCTTTTACACATTTGGATGAAGCAACAAATTCGTCCAGACTCTTGGTAGAGTCTAGAAGACCACGACTGATCCTCAAGGGTAATGAATGGAAAAAATAGCATGTCGTAATAAAATCAAATTCTTATTTTTGATTTTTGGAATGGAATAAAAAAATTATGATTTTTTGGGTCTAGTGAATAAATGGATAGAGTCTGGCTCCAATTCTGGTAAAATAAAAAGCAACGAGCTTAACTTCTTAATTGAAATGATTCCCCGATCTAATTAGACGTTAAAAATGGATTAGTGCCTGATGCGGGGAAAGATTGGGTTTTCCTATGAGCGGACCCCTTTTTTTTCTTTTTTTTTAGAAATCCTAATTATTCTTGATTATGGATTGAAAAGGGATCTTATGGATTGAATGTGTAAAAGAAGCAGTATATTGATAAAGAGACTGTATTCCAAAGTCAAAAGAGCGATTGGCCTGCAAAAATAAAAGATTTGTTCTCTTTTGTAATTAGAACAAACATAAACTAATTGGATAGAAAAGGAAAAGATCTGTGGATTAGACTCCCTTTCTTTCCAGGGTTTGTATTAAAAAATGCAACACCCTGTTCTGACCATATTGCACTATGTATCATCATTTGATATGATAAACCGAGAAATGCTTCTTCTTTCTGATTCAAGTAGAAATACAAATGGAAAAATTCGAAGGGTATTCAGAAAAACAGAAATCTCGTCAACAATACTTCGTCTACCCACTTCTCTTTCAGGAGTATATTTATGCATTTGCCCATGATTATGGATTAAATGATTCCGAACCTGTGGAAATTCTTAGTTGTAATAACAAGAAATTTAGTTCACTACTTGTGAAACGTTTAATTATTCGAATGTATCAGCAGAATTTTTGGATTAACTCGGTTAATCATCCTAACCAAGATCGATTGTTGGATTACAACAATTTTTTTTATTCTGAGTTTTATTCTCAGATTCTATCTGAGGGGTTTGCGATCGTTGTAGAAATCCCATTCTCGCTACGAGAATTATCTTGTCCGAAAGAAAAAGAAACACCAAAGTTTCAGAATTTACGATCTATTCATTCAATATTTCCCTTTTTAGAAGACAAATTTTTGCATTTACATTATCTATCACATATAGAAATACCCTATCCTATCCATTTGGAAATTTTGGTTCAACTCCTTCAATACCGGATCAAAGATGTTCCATCTTTGCATTTATTGCGATTCTTTCTCAACTACTATTCGAATTGGAATAGTCTTATTACTTCAATGAAATCGATTTTTCTTTTTTCAAAAGAAAATAAAAGACTATTTCGATTCTTATATAACTCTTATGTATCAGAATATGAATTTTTCTTGTTGTTTCTTCGTAAACAATCTTCTTGCTTACCATTAACA